AAAAAATCTCATGATTTTTCATTGTTAATAACGTTAATAAACTAAAATTTTTGTTAATTATTTTTGAATCGTCTTTACCCCATAGAGATATTGAATAGAAGGGGGTATTCTTTTTGCCACTATAATTTTGAAAATGAACGTTTAAATGTCCTTCAAAAGTAAGTAAATAGATTCGAAACATATAAAATGCGGTTAATCCCGCTGTAAACCAAGCTATTATTGCGAAAATGGGTGAATACAACCAAGTATCATTAAGAATTTCATCTTTGGACCAAAAACAAGCAAGAGGCGGAATACCACAAAGAGAAAGTGTACCTAATAAAAAAGCGGTTTTCGTAATTGGGACATGCTTTGTTAAACCCCCCATAAAAACCATATTCTGACTTTTATTTGGAGAATATCCAACAAGAGTTTCCATTGAATGAATAACGGATCCAGATCCTAAAAATAATAATGCTTTCGAATAAGCATGAGTAATCAAATGAAATAAAGCACTTCGATAAGACCCCATACCTAGAGCTAACATCATATAACCCAATTGAGACATTGTGGAATAGGCTAAACCTCTCTTAATGTCTTTTTGAGCAAGAGCAAAAGTTGCTCCGAATAATATTGTTATTACTCCTACCAAAGAGATGAAATTCATTATATGAGGGATGACTATGAAAAGAGGAATAAGCCGAGCTACAAGAAAAATGCCCGCAGCTACCATAGTAGCAGCATGTATAAGAGCCGAAATAGGAGTAGGTCCCTCCATGGCATCCGGTAACCATACATGAAGGGGAAATTGTGCAGATTTAGCAACTGCACCGGCAAATAATAGAACGGCACAGAAAGTAACAAATAAAAAATTGACTTCATTATGATTATTAGAAATCAAGTTATTGAATATTTTGAATAAATCTCTAAATTCAAAACTCCCTGTTATCCAATAAAAACCTAAAATTCCTAATAATAAACCAAAATCCCCAACACGATTAGTTACAAATGCCTTTTGGCAAGCATTTGCAGCAACAGGCCGTGTGAACCAAAACCCTATTAATAGATATGAACACATTCCTACCAATTCCCAAAAAATATAAATTTGTATCAAATTAGAACTAGTAACTAATCCTAACATAGAAGTACTGAAAAAACTCATATAAGCAAAAAATCTCAAATATCCTTGATCATGAGACATATAATTATCACTATAAATAAGAACCATAATTCCAATAGTAGTAATCAATATTGACATAATAGAAGTAAGCGGGTCGATCAAGTAACCGAATTCTAAAGAAAAATCATTATTGATGATCCAAGACCATACATATTGATAGATAGAACTGCCATTTATTTGCTGAATAGACAGATTGATCGAAAAAAGCATGACTATGCTTAACAAAAAAACACTTTGAAAAGCCCACATACGGCGAAGACTTTTTGTTGCCGACGGAAAAAGAAGAAGTCCCGCTCCTATTAACATAGGAACTGGAAGTGGAAGGAAAGGAATTATCCACGCATATTGATATGTCTGTTCCATAAAAAAGTTTTTTATTCTTAATTTATTGTTTCCGATTTACCGGATCCTACCCCCTTTCAATTTCAAAACAAAAGGGGTCAATAAAAAAATAAAGAGATGTACTAACTTAAAGATATTTTTCGAATTTTATATATTATCTGGGTCTTTCCAAAATACTTTAAATATTAAAATAAAGAAGTTACAATTGGGCAAATGATATGACCTACTTGTTCATAAAAAGCGAATTTAGTTATTAACTAAGATTTTTATTAAAATAACTAAAATACGAAATTTCATTATTATTAGATGACTTTATATTCATAAAGTAAGGATAAAAAATTATACTAAAAAGATTACTTGATTATGATATGAATCATAAGATTAACTAAGGTAAAAATTTTGTACTAATCTCGCTTTTTAGTCAGTTTGTTTCAAATCATTAACTAGTTTCATTATAAAATTGATTGATTATTTTACGTTTCAATAAAAAAGACATTTATAGGAAACGCTACAATATCTAACATTTTATATAAGATTTTTTTTAACAAAACGTGTATCTTTTAACAAATTAATTACTTTAATTACTAGTTTGATTCGAATTTTAAAATGGAATTTGGAAGTATTCTTTACTCAAGTTTGACCAATTAATATAAAATTAAAGTTTTCATTAGGCAATGTGTTTTTAAAGGGTTATTAAATTATTGGGTGTATTTTATTCTGTATAAATATAAATGAAAAAAATGTAGAAAAAAAAAAGGACAGAGCTCAAAAGGGAAGGTCCTTTTTAGATTCTTTGTCTCACCAAATCAAATTTCTATAGTACAACAGCGGATTCTATAGATATAGATGTGAATCATAAAGAACACAAAATAAAGATACGAATCAATAAAACGAGTCTTTATTACGAATATTATATATATATAAACCTTTATTGAAAAAAAAATTGAATTCTATTTTTATAGTAAGATTTTGTACGATTTTTGCATATCTTTTATATAT